TTAAGAATTTCATCTTTTGACCAAAAACAAGCAAGAGGCGGAATACCACAAAGAGAAAGTGTACCTAATAAAAAAGAGGTTTTAGTAATCGGTACATGTTTTGTTAAACCACCCATAAAAACCATATTCTGACTTTTATCCGGAGAATAGCCAACAACAGTTTCCATTGAATGAATAATGGACCCAGACCCTAAAAATAATAATGCTTTGGAATAAGCATGAGTAATCAAATGAAATAAAGCACTTCGATAAGACCCCATTCCTAGAGCTAACATCATATAACCCAATTGAGACATTGTCGAATAGGCTAAACCCCTTTTAATGTCTTTTTGAGCAAGAGCTAAAGTAGCTCCTAATAATAATGTGATTATGCCTATCAATGAGATTAAATTCATTATATAGGGTATAACCATGAAAAGAGGGAGAAGGCGAGCTACAAGAAAGATCCCCGCTGCTACCATAGTAGCAGCGTGTATAAGAGCCGAAATAGGAGTGGGTCCCTCCATAGCATCGGGTAACCACACATGAAGGGGAAATTGTGCAGATTTAGCAACTGCACCGGTAAATAATAAAGCAGCACACAAAATAACAAAGGAAAAGTTGACTTCATTATTATAAATCAAGTTATTGAGTATTTCGAATAAATCCTGAAATTCAAAACTACCTGTTATACAATAAAACCCTAAAATTCCTAATAATAAACCAAAATCCCCTACACGATTAGTTACAAATGCTTTTTGACAAGCATTTGCTGCAGGAGGTCGCGTAAACCAAAACCCTATTAATAGATAGGAACACATTCCAACTAATTCCCAAAAAAAATAAATTTGTATCAAATTTGAACTAGTAACTAATCCCAACATGGAAGTACTGAAAAAACTCATATAAGCAAAAAATCTCAAGTATCCTTGATCGTGAGCCATATAATTATCACTATAAATAAGAACCATGATTCCAACAGTAGTGATTAACATTGACATAATAGAAGTAAGTGGATCGATCAAGCAGCCAAATTCTAAAGAAAAATCATTATCGAGTGTCCAAGACCATACATATTGGTGGATAGAACTGCTATTTATTTGCTGAATAGACAGATTAATTGAAAAAATCATGACTATACTTAACAATAAGATACTTGGAAAAGCCCACATACGACGAAGATTTTTCGTTGCTGTCGGAAAAAGAAGAAGTCCCACTCCTATTAACATAGGAATTGGAAGTGGAACAAAAGGTAAAATCCACCCATATTGATATGTCTGTTGCATAAAAAAATTGAAATTCGTAATTAAATTTTTCCGATTTATCGGACCTTACTTCTTTTGAAAGGAGTCAATAAAAAAATGAAAATATGCACTAAGCTTAACCTAACTTAAATATAAAAATGAAAAATTTTTCTTTCTTTTTACTTATTCTTTCTCTTTCTGAATTTCTTCTAAATATTTCAAATATTCAAATCAAGAAGTTACAATTGGTCAAATCATATAAAAGACAAAGATTAATTATGAGTCTCCTTTGAATTTGAAAATGCAAGTCAAATTTTGACAAGTTACTAAAAATATTCTTCTTGTTTTTTATTTTTTAGAAAAATTTTATGCGATTTTACCATATCGTTCATATTCCATTCTTTTAGAATTTTAGAAAAAAAATTATCTAGAAAAGCGCAGATTTTTTTAAACAATAGATGTCTTTCACATCCAGCTATACCAATGAGTAATCTCTTAATTTTTATTTAAATGGCAGTTCCAAAAAAACGTACTTCTGCATCAAAAAAGCGTATTCGTAAAAATTTTTGGAAAAGGAAAGGCTATTGGTCAGCGTTAAAAGCGTTTTCTTTAGGGAAATCTCTTTCTACCGGGATTTCAAAAAGTTTTTTTGTGCGACAAACAAATAAAATAAAAAAATAAGTTATTAAGAAATAAAACAGAACACCTTATAAAAATCTAAATTGACCTGACTTAAAAATTAAATTCTTCCGTTTCAAAAAGACAATTCTCAAATTCCATTTCCTGTTGAATTAATTCATAGGAAATGGAATTCTTCTGTTTTACTTTTACTTTAAACCGAATTTAAACAAAGTCTTTTTTTTTTTTAACAAAAAAACACAAGATACTCACTTTCTTTTTAATATATTTTCTTTCCAGAATAGGAGTCTTATTTCCCCCAGCAACTTATTTGTACTATTAAAAGATTTTTTTTTGCACAACTTTCTTACTTTTCTTTTGGATTTTCTGTAAATTCTTATATAGAATAGAGCCCATATATCTCTGGCCATCAATTCACGCAAAAACACTTAGTGTAAATTTTATGGATAAATATGTGTGAATTTTGAATAATCTAAAATAGGTTTTTTGTTCATTGATAAAACTTATTTTTTGGTTGTACTTTTTAAAATTAAATAAATCAAAAACATTTAATTTAAAAAATGTTTTTTAGAGGAAAGGTTCTATCCCTTAATGGATAGTAAGACTTTTTGGTTTTACAAGAATTCAAGTAAAGAAGATTCTCAAATACACAATAAAACTAAAACCCTAAACTAAAATAATGAACGTTCAAGGACATATTTGAACAGATTTTATTCATTGATTTGAATCTTTCCTGAAAATATTGCACCCAATTGAATTCTTAAATCTAGACGATTGCTTATTTATAGGCTATTATGAGGTCAAGACAAGCCGCTATGGTGAAATTGGTAGACACGCTGCTCTTAGGAAGCAGTGCTAGAGCATCTCGGTTCGAGTCCGAGTGGCGGCATGTCATTTCCTAAAAAAAGAAAATAGATCCTATAATGAATAATGAATTCAATTGCCGATTTCGATTTTATAATTAAGGAACTCTTTTTATGATATTTTCAACTTTAGAGCATATATTAACTCATATTTCTTTTTCGACTGTTTCAATTCTAATTACAATTCATTTGATAACCTTTTTTGTCGATGAAATCGTAAAACTATATGATTCATCCGAAAAGGGCATGATAACGACTTTTTTGTGTATAACAGGATTATTAATTTCTCGTTGGATTTATTCGAAACATTTTCCACTAAGTAATTTAAATGAATCGTTAATCTTTCTTTCATGGAGTTTTTCCTTTATTTATATAGTTCCGTATTTCAAAAAAAATCAAAATATTCTAAGCACAATAATAGGTCCAAGTGCTATTTTTTCCCAGGGCTTTGCTACCTCAGGCCTTTTAACTGAAATACACGAATCCACTATATTAGTACCTGCTCTTCAATCCGAGTGGTTAATAATGCACGTAAGTATGATGATATTGGGATATGTGGCCCTTTTATGTGGATCATTATTATCAGTATCACTTCTAGTCATTACAGTTCGAAAAAATAGAAAATTTTTTTCTACGAGTAATCATTTATTAAATTTAAATAAGTCATTTTTCCTTGATAAAGTCGAATACATGAATGAAGAAAAAAATATTTTTGAAAAAACTTCTTTTTTTTCTCCAAGGAATTATTATAAGTCGCAATTGATTCAACAATTGGATTATTGGAGTTATCGGGTTATTAGTCTAGGATTTCTCTTTTTAACGATAGGAATTCTTTCTGGAGCAGTATGGGCTAATGAAGCATGGGGGTCCTATTGGAGTTGGGACCCAAAAGAAACTTGGGCTTTTATTACTTGGATCATATTTGCAATTTATTTACATACTCAAACAAATCTAAAATTGAAGGGTACAAATTCAGCAATTGTAGCGTTTATTGGATTTCTTATAATTTGGATATGCTATTTTGGAGTAAATCTATTAGGAATAGGATTACATAGTTATGGTTCATTTACATTAACATCTAATTAAATTCAAAAAGGAGTTCTTACCACTTACCAATAGGAATAGAAAAGCATATAACGCATATCAAACTTTGTGTGAACTAGGGAGAGCCTCGCGAATCAAAGTAACGGGTCTCTCCCTAGTTCACACAAAGTTTTTTTACTTAACACAAGAGAAGAAAAAGCGTTCTTTTTGTCATTGTACAACGAACCTTTTTATAAATGATAAGATTTTTTTCATTTTTTATTTATAAAAAAACTATCTAAAAAAAGAATTAGATAGGATAACTTCAACCTTTTCAACTGATAGTGAAAGAACGAAATCGGGGTACATACCAATACCTAGTACGGGTAAAAAAAAGGAGATCGAAAGAAATAACTCTCGCGGCCCAGAATCAAAAAAATAAAAGTTTGGGCCATTAAATATCTTGTATCCATAGAACATCTGGCGTAACATAGATAATAAATAAATAGGGGTTAATATAATTCCAATTGCCATTACAAAAGTAATTAGGATTTTTGTCATTAAAAGAAATTTTGGACTAGTAATTAGTCCAAAAAAGACTATTAATTCGGCAACAAAACCACTCATACCTGGTAATGCGAGGGAGGCCATCGAAAAGCTACTGAATATCGTGAACATTTTTGGCATTGGGATAGCTATTCCACCCATTTCGTCAAGATAAAGAAGACGTATTCTATCATAAGTTGTTCCAGCCAAGAAAAAAAGCGCAGCACCGATAAATCCATGAGAGATTATTTGTAAAAGGGCTCCGTTGAGTCCCATATCTGTGATAGAACCAATTCCTATAATTATAAAACCCATATGAGATACAGAGGAATAGGCTATTCTTTTTTTTAAATTTCGTTGACCAAGAGATGTTGAAGCTGCATAGATTATTTGTACTGCGCCCACTATTATTAACCAAGGAGAAAATAGAGAATGAGCATGAGGAAATAATTCCATATTGATTCGAACTAATCCATACGCTCCCATTTTTAATAAGATTCCGGCTAGAAGCATACAAGTACTATAATGCGCTTCTCCGTGGGTATCTGGTAACCAGGTATGTAGGGGTATGATTGGTAATTTGACAGCAAAAGCAAGAAAAAATCCAATATAAAATAATATTTCCAAAGCCACAGGGTAGGACTGATTAGCCAATATTTCAAAATTTAATATTGGTTCAGTAGAACTATATAAACCGACGCCCAGA